CGACTCCTTTAGGTGCGAGGTGCGATCAACCGCGAAAAGTCAGTAATAAAGAATCCGCTCTCCGGTAAGCGAAGGAAAGCAGGTCAAAGCCTGCCAAGGCGTCAAGGCAGTTCGACAAAGGCAGAAAGAGTCTCCGTCCTGAACACAGAAGGAAGGCGGGTTTGTCAATGCTTGAACTGATTGATCTAAGTGAGCTACGAGGTTAGTCTTCTAGGATCAACTTGCTTCAAAGTGCCCATTAATGATTTGTTAATTTCAGGAATGATCCTATCAGTGATTATGTACTAGGCTTATCTAATGAATTGAGTCTTCCAAGAAAGGTTTCTAATGAATCTGCTAATTGAGGTTCTAGATTCGTTCAAAAGGCAGAAAGGAATAGGCTAAGGGCCGTACCTTAATGATCCCTAACCATATTGATGTTCCTGAGTTCTAGTCTTTCTGGTAGCCAATGATCTAAGGGAGCTAGCAGTGCAAAGATACTCAAAAGTGGTACGCGCACATAAAAAAGCGGTTGGACGGTGTCTTTCTCTGTTTTGTTCCTTCCTCGGCAAGCTTGGGAGTTTCCTGATGTAAGCTCCCTGGGTACGGTTTCGGAGTTTATGTAAATGCCCTATCTTCAAAGGAAGCTGCTGACTTAAGGTATCCCCTGATCCGAGGGTGAGCTATAATTTTGTATGGTGAAGAGGAAAGGAAGAAGTCATTGTAAAGGAAGACGACATTTACCATTTCCGCTGCCTGCCTAAAGGCTTATTGGTAGCTCTTAGGTTCTCTGTCAGTAGAGTGATTGCCAAAACCTAGGTATGTTTTCGGAGAATAATAAGAAGAGACGGTTGTAGCTTTTAGAGACTATCCTCTGCAGCTGTAGCTACGTGGAAGCCAGCTGCTTAAAGACAAGCCCCCTAACCATTCCGCTATTCCTGCCCTAAAGCAAGGGAATCCGCTCTGACCCACCACCCTGGTAGGAATTGCCAGATTTACAGTTAATGAATCCTTGTAATACAAGTTCTTTCCTCTAACGATGGCTACGAACTACGCGAACTGAACTGTCAAGGCTTTCAAACCAAGACTGAGAAAGCTCAATCAATAAAGAGTATTTTAGTGGAATGGCTTAACTTACTCCCCATACGAGACCGGAAAGGAAGCTAGCGAACCTAGGGTCAACACCAAGGTAGGGGCAAAAGGGAAAAGAACGATGTTTGATGTGAACGGAAGCAAGCATTTCGCTAAGAAAACAAAACAGGAAGCGGCGATAGCAAACATTACCCTCACTCAGAACAATATGCTCTTGGGAGACATGAAGCACAATCAACCTCTCTACCTTAAGACTTCTAACATGGTCGATTCTAGATAGAGCACGGTAACCCACAACCCCCTACTCTACAAAACAAAGAGTGGAAAATCTCTTCATAGGGTACTGTAGCTGTACAGCCATAGTACCATAGGGATGGTGAGAGTTCATAAGAGCCCGAATTTAGATAGGTGAAAGATCCTTACTCAAATTACGAACCCTGAACCTCTTTGCGAATTCACAGCTGAACCTTGATGGGAAATCATAGATTTCTGATAGGAAAGAAAAAGCCCAATTACCAAAAATTTGTTCATATACACGAGCGTCCTCCTACATTGTCCCCTAGTACAGCATACTTAAGAAAGCGGTTTCCAGGGTCAACCTGTTTAACTGCATGCCAGACCACTAAGTGATGAGACCGTGCAAACAAAGGCAACGAGGAGCGCTAGCCGGAACTGGACAATGGGTGGGTGTCCAACAAACATTCCTTAGCTAAGAAGGATTCATTCACCGCAGCTTCTCTTACTAGCAGATGAAACTAGCAACATCACATCATATAGAATACCGATTGACAGGCATTCAAGTCTATCTTATAGTTTATGTTGATGATCTCATTGTTTCCGCGAGCGCATCCTTCATTTCCAAGCTTTATTTCTATCGTAATTTTTCCATGCCTATTCATTCTTTTTTGGGGTGTATAAAGCCACGGAGCGATTCAGGCATCTATCTTATTGTATTGACGCAATTGGAAGATCAGGATTTCTCCCTGCCGCTCAAGCGGGATCAGATCGGGCTTTAGCGAGAACAGCTGTAATTGAATCGGGAACGGAAAGACTTCACTTCAACTCAATAAATGACGTCTACTTCGTAAGTGCTAAGGCAAAATATATCACCGAAAGGAAAGGTGATAGGGGAGCCTAGCCATTTCACTCTACCCGAGTAATAAAGTGGAAACCCCCCTCACGATCGATTAAAAGGAAAGTCGCCCAGAGATATTTGTTCAAATCCAATTCGTGAAGACAGAGTAAATTCAACAAATCTAAGGAAGCAAGTCCTAGGCCTCACTATCTATCAATCAAGAAGGTAAAGGAGAGAAGGTTTGATTGAAAGTAGTACGTCTGCAGGGATCTGTCGTTAACGATTTGACCGGGACACATCCAATTGAAAGTCTAATCCCAACCTCTTTGGAAGGAGCTCCAAAAAAGACTTGACTTCAGAGCGGGGAATCTTCCTACAAGTGAGCACCAAGTCAAATGTATTCAAAAAGGGCTATACCTCTGCCTAGACAAAGAGGACTTTAAGACAGCCTCGTAGGAGACATTGGATGTAACCAGCCTTCAAAGGCGGAGGAGTAAAAAGCAACTTTCGATTCAAAGACGAGAAATGCTGAGCAACAAGCAGCGGATGAGCGCACTAGCGCGAAAGCCGTTGCGCGTTAGCGCTTACGTTTTCTTGCTCGCTTCAATTCATTAAGGTATTATTATAGCCTTCTAAATAGTCAGAGTGGGAACTCAAAAGCAAGAACTCTTAACCATCATTCCAACACTCTAAAGGGCGTGAATGTGTAGATCAAGGAAGAAGGGTGGGATAGCGCCCGATTGATTGAGCGTCTTACAGCCCGTCATGCAAGCTAGCAAAGCCAGCGCAGAAGCAGCCCCCGGATCCACACAGGGTACTTCAAAGGGGGTTATCTTTAACCTACTGCTCAACAATTCCAAATCGAAATTGGAAATCTTTATTGGACCGTGATAGTCAGCTAAAACTTAACAGGGTTGAAGCATCTTCTTGGAATCACTAAGGAAGTAGGAAAGGATCCAGGGTTGCCTGAGGCCCTGAGAGCCAGGATGCTTGCTCTTGAAGATGAAGTAAACATGGTCATGGGCCAATATCTCGGTGCTGTTGAAGGTATGAATGAACACTTTACCCTAATTGGTTGGGGGTGGGCGGGAGCTTAGTAGTTGCTTAGTCGTTCAAAAGTCAGACTGTCGTAAGCCCGACACTATTCTATTTACTCTCTCAAATGAGGGGCTGGTTTATTTTGCTATAGGGGCCATCTCCTGTCATCCCTTACCTATGGTTCAGGAAAGGGATTGACCGGAATGATTGCAACGAGACACACCAACACCACTACTTAGAGGTGGAAAGGGGGGCGGTCGGAGGATGACAGAGCAATCACGCCTTGCTCCCTCCTGACATCTATTGGGAGGGAACCTCCTTTCAGAGTGTGATTCGTCGTTTCCAATGCGGTTAATTGCTATTAGGCTTTTTAGGAAAGTTCCCCTCTGCCTATGCAGTTAGCTCGACTCCAGGTATAGCTCTTAATGGGCATGTAGCCGTAGGCGGGAACTCTTCTTTTTATCTTATTCTTTGGTCAGGCTGGTAATCCCAACCAAATAAGCAATCGCAATCGCTACAAGCAACCTATTTCATACCCTTTTCGTCGTACTTCCTCTTCTCCTTCTCTTCTTTCTCTCCCTGCCGAGCTTGTTGGAGTGCCATTGCCAAGATCTAGTGTAATTCCTTTTCCCCGGGAGCCAGTCCCACTAGTGCTAGTATCAATAGGAAGATCTTTATTGCTTAGGATATTTCTTGTTTTATCCCCTTTAGTGTAAAAGTATTTGGCATAAAGAGCCCTCAATAACTTGCTTGTCCTGTACGCAATAACTGAGGATAGAGGGAGTTTCAACTCGGCCTTCTACGTTGAGTGTTGCAAATTCCCTTTCTTATCCCTTCTAGTTTAAGCCTTTCCTTCCTATGTAACCAAGTCCTCCTATGAACCTATCCCCGCCTAAAGGATAGGAAAGATTACAACTAGAAAGTAAAGGCTGTCTTCGAGCAAGCTCTTAGCTTTCATCGTGAGTGAGAGAGGAATTGATGCAAGAGAATGCCCTGCTAGTCTTTACTTACACAGAAGAATAAGATGGTACGAATGGGATTTCAAGGCAAAATAGCCTATATAAGAGAAAGAGTTCCTCACTTGACTTCAAGCTGGGGAAGGCTAGTTCAAGAACTAGAAAGATCTCACTTCTGTTTACTCAGACGCCTCTTTCTTATCGAAGACTCTGGCAGCTGGAACTCATCGGCAGCGACTCTTACCACTGCAACCTAGGCACTCAGGCCTTGGAGCTGATCTGTCAGTCCACCGTTACCACAAACCTCTACTTTGAAGTGAAGCGACTTCGTTCATTCCCGAGTCGATAATTGCCAGAGGATGGAACCCAGTAATGGCACATCAGCTTACCGATTCCAACATAAGCATTCATTCCTGGACTTTACTTGGAACAAGTTATCCCCATATGGAGTCCGCCCAAGGGAGAAATCCAATCCAATGGGTCACTGGGACTGGGCTTGACATCAAAGACAGAGAAAAGCGTATAAGCGCAAAAAAGCAAAATTGCCTGGGAAAACAATCCCAAGGGAAGCTTCTCGCTAGTGCTTTGCCCCACCACTGAACATTGCGTTGCTATGGTCAATAAACAGCCAACAAGTGGTTCCGAATGACCTTGAGGAGGCCCCGGCGCAGCACCTTTCTCGCTCGAAGGATCTATGAAAAGAACGTCCCACTACGAATTCCTATCCCATTAATAAAGTACAGATAAATAATATATTCCAAGTCTGACTTTTAAAGCATACGCATTGAAAAAAACCTTTGGCTTTGGACTTTCTGCTTTGATAGATCTTTCCTCTCAAAAGGGGTTTTACCTAACCCACTATGTCCTTTGTTTAATACCTATTTTCAGGAGCTTTAAGCCACTTGACTGTAAGGAGAGGAGCGGGAACCTTGAATTGAAAACCCTTTCTTCTGCCCTCGCCACTTCTTTCGCTGACCCTATCCACCTCCTTTGCGGAATACCAGAAAAAGAGATGAATTAGCGGATCATAGGGCTAAGTCGAAGCATGCCTGAACCTTCTTCGTCGGAGACTGAGTTAATATACAATCCCACGAAGGAGACTTCCCTTCGGGATAGGTAGGATATGGTGCCACAAATTGTAGTCTACTCGGCATGCGTCGATTCTTTGCTGGAGAAGCCTAGATCACTAGTTTTGGACTATCGAGAAAGCCCCCTCTGCCCGCATCCCTGGAACTTGCTTTGCTTTTTTTCTTTAAAGACCCCGCCTGCTTCACACCTTCTATGATAGGGGAAATACTTCCGCACGAGTACTAATTTGATTAGCATAAATGAGCCTCTTCTGAGCCCTTGAGATTTTACATATAAGCTTCAGAAGATTCAATTGGATCATTCTTGGCACAGAAGAATGAGGAAGCAAAGGTAGAGTGTGCTCTGGAACTCCAACACTTGGGTTGAACAAAAAAGGCTCAATCTTTCACTATTCAGGAGTAAGGGAAAGCAAATGCGATCTAAGCAAGACGCCCTGGAATTCCATTCTGTAGGGAAGGAGGACCTACTGAATAAGTCTCCAATCAATCGTAGGCGGGTGAGAAAATTGATTTGCCTCTTTCATTTAGTGTTCATTGTCGAATCGGACGCTTAACCCCCGCCCCCAACTACGGGGGAAGTCACACTTTAACTTCCTGCCTTGACCTAGGCCTCACATCGATCGTTCTGTCCACTGAACTCATCAATCAACCTTGACCTTGACTCTCACTACGTACTCCAACTCTATCTATTAATGAAGACGCTTTATCTAATGAAGCAGGAAGAAGACTAGGAAAGCAATCGAACAGACAAGGCTCTGTAAGAGAAGAGCTAACTGGAGTACGCCTGGAACGACGAACGAGGAGTATGAGAAGAGAGTTTCGAAGGTCAGATCGGGTTGGCTGGTAAAGCTTGTGTTCCAGGTCAATAAAGACTACAAACTAGTACTGCTAACAAGAAGCTAACAAAGCGAGGCTGCTAAAGAAGAGCTTGTTCCGGTTCCGGATACGAGAATAAGAAGAACGGAAGTACAAGAGGACAAGAAGGAGAAGAGGCGAGTACAGTTTCACTTGCTTGGTAACCTCTTTCCCGGTCAGAGATAGGAAAGAATCCAAAGCTTGCAAGGATGTTAGGCTTCGAACGCTGTTAGGACAGATAAATTGGAAAGCTAGGACGAAATAGCCTACCTTGAATACAGAATCAATTACCAGACGGACTGGCTGGCCCACTTGTACGTAATAGAATAGAAATCAAGGCAAATTCCCCTGATGGGAGTGAACATAGGGATTCCCCGACGAACGAATGCAATACATGGAAGGCTTACGGATGTAGTACTGGACGGCTTTACCTACGACATTTCCTACTCCTACTTTTCATACAAAGAGAATGGGCAGCCTGGAAAACTTGGAATGATTACAGAATGCTTACCGCCTTCGATTCGGTCTATTCTAAGTGGTCCATTGGGTAAGCAGCGGAGGGAAGAGGTCTATACCCATTGCCGTAGCTAAAAGGGTTCCCTTTCTTACTTGATTGAGACTGAGAGTCAGGGCATCAGAGGGAGGGACTCAGAGCGAGTCTAGGGTCTTGCAGGATCACTGGCCAGTAGCCATTCTTTAGGTGCATTTGCTTTAGCTTGAGTGCTTCCATGCCCGGTAAAGTTGATAAACTGAATAGAAATCCGGTCGAAGGAGAAGGAAAGAAAAAAATCCGGGGAAAGAGATTGAGGATAGTTTGACATAAGCAGGCATCCATTGTCACGAGTGAGCAGCTGCTTCTCCTAAAGACTGGGCTCCCAAGGCATAAGAAAAAGAGAAAGCGGATTAGGAAAGATTCAAAGGATTGCTATACTCATAGACAGGGTTCAGGTTAAGTACGCAACAAAGAAAAAGGATCAAAAAATTCATACGTTGGAGGTGGGAAAGGGCCCGAATCGAAGGGCTCTTCTTTCTTTGATTTGAAAAGAAGGTGAGAGCCTTAACCCTCTGGTCTGTGGGTAAACCCTTCAAAGATAGAAAGCCAGTGTCCTCTTTGAAGAGTTCTTCGGTGAAAGGATCGCTAGCATCCAAGGATGATCTGAGCTGAGGTCTAGCCCCAAAGGGATAAGGAGCAGAGCAACTGGCGTAAAAAGAAGGGATAGGGGCCATACTACATAGCCTCCTTTTCGTACGAAATTTCCCATTTTTTCACTCTTATTACATTCAGTTTGAGATGAAAGGACATCAGATAGTCTCATTCAAACAAAGAAAGATAGGTAATGGACTCTATCCAAGACTGAGACAACATAGGCGAAAGGGGCTTAGGGGACAGCTAGACGATCAAAGATCAAGCAAGCGGATGCAATCAAAGAGCATCACCACTTTCTCCGTCTTAGACTTTTTCGACTACTTCGAATGGAATGCTGCGGGAAAGGGGTTAGACTAACTATCGGAACAAGCAAATTTCCCTTTAGCCACTCGCGAATGGGCATCAAAAAGGAACTCCCACTAAAACCTCAAGGAAGATTGAATCCCCTAGGTGCAAGTTAAACATCAACTCAAGAAAGCGATAGGCGAATGGGGATAGGCCCGGAAAAGGCATTTCCCCTTAGACGACTAATATGACCACTAGCCTTCAAGCCCATTCCCTGAGACAGGACTTCGACCGCTCTTAGTTCTTGGACCGAATGGAAAAGATGCAAAGCTAAGAGAGAGGTGGAAGGCTTACACAACTGAAAGAACAGAAGGTCGCTCTACGACAACAACTAAAGCAAAAGCAAATTCAACCTTAGCCGATTAGAAGGCTAGCGTAATAGCTAAAGGAAAGGGCTATGGTGATAGACCCCAAAGAAGATACCCTTGCTCACACCTTAGCCGGATTCAAAACCAAAAGCCATTGCGCCTTTAGCCGACTGGGAGGACTCCCTAGAAATTCCTTGTTTAGAGAAAGCTGTACAATCAATGAAAAGAGCGGACAATACGATTACTGAGGGTGAGCAGTCTCACATTCTCGAGGAAAAGCAGATGGTGAAAGACCTGGCAAGCACATAAGCTCGATCGGGCCTTACTCACTCAACAAGGGCAGAAACTTCACTCGCCGAGGATTTCATTCAGCTCGAACGAAGTGAGAGGGAAAAGGAGGCTCGACCTACAGGGAGAGGGCGACTGAAAAGGAGGCTCGACCTACAGGGAGAGGAAAAAAAGAAGGAATTTTTAGGGAGAAGGATTTGGCCCTGACTGATAAACTAACAAAAGGAAAACGAAATGCAACTCATCCGAATAAGACCAATTGGCATAGGCCATAGACAGAGAGGATGAAAGAAAGACATAGGAATTTCCCCCTCAAGCTAAAGGGGCCTCTCTCCATAAAGGAAGAAGAAGGCAAGACTAAGTCATTTAGTTGTTTTCTATTTCCATTCTGCCTTCACCATGCCTACCCTGTAAAAAGGATTCTCCAACTGATGATTTTTCTGTTTCGGATGTGAAGGCTTAGGCTTCCATTTTTGTTCTAGGTTTTCTTTATTCGCCGGGGCGCTCAGTTCCTTCCTGTTCCCAGAGCTGAGGCATTGTAGTGCAGCTCCTGCTGAAGGCTGCTTTGTTTGGGAAGACGTGCTCTTGTTGTTTTCTTGCTGCTGCGGCCTCAATACAATTCTGGCTATCCTCTCTCTTCTTTTGCGTGCGGCCCGTGATGTTTTGATCCTTTCTTTCTTTCTTGCTCTATCGCTTTTTTTGAGGGCCTCCCGGACCCCATTGTCAATAGTGTTCTTTAGCGGGAGGTATGTCTCGGCTAATGCTTTTGTTTCAAATAAAAGCATCTGCTCTTTCGGCATCTCTTTCGCTTGTCCAGTAACCTCTTCTTTCTCAAAAAGAAAAAGTCGGAACCCGGTCTTGACGCCCCTAAACAATAGCAATAGCACGAATCCTAAGCTACGGCACGCGAAAGAATGGTTCCATGAATCATGGGCGGATCAACACAGATTTCCCATCAGAGGACTACTACGACTACATCATCGTCGAGGCGCCCCGGTCTGAACATGCCAGGTTGGTTGACAAACCCAAGGGCAAAGCCAGGGGGGGGAGGGGGCAGCCGGAAAGGATAGTTCCTGAGGTTCTATAAAATAATAAAGAGGAGCGGAGATGGAATGAAAGAAGCAATGAGAGAGCCTAATTCCCTCCTGACCGAGTATAAGCATGTTCCATTGGCCTTTATTACATTAGATTAGTGGGACTACGGCTGGCTCTTTCTCCTCAATCGGCGGAAATGCCATTCAGAACATCTTTGGCAACCTTTCTTTCACAGGTGGCAGAATTATAGACCATATAACCTTGCCAACTAAAGCGTCCTACTCTACCGCAGTAAGGGCTTAAGCGATCGAAGTGACCTAACCTGGCTCCATCTAGAAGGTTGGAATCTTCCGGGTCTATCTGCTCTTCAATACCTTTGCCTCAACTGGGATTTCGAACCTTTGTTTTCGGTACCAAAAAGTGATTCTTGCATGATCGAATGAAAGGCGGACTATAGGCAATCGTTCTCAACGAGTGGAAAGGGTGCTTTTCTCTCTCCTCTGATGAGGATTCGAAAAGAGTCAGAACAATCTCCTCATGCAAACACCAATCTATGTGTCTTTGCTCCTCATCCTTTTTGACCTTTGTCAGTTAGGGTAAGCGGGCATACTTGCTTTCCCTTCTTCCAGGATCAAATGCGAAAATAAGACCTCCCTTTCGGTCCTATTTTATTTACCCACCTCTTTGGAAGCCGCCTTTCCCACTCGAATTGGCCAGACCAAAAAGTCAAGTGGGTCAGAACTCCTATGAAGTTTGAAGTTAGAACCCAAGCGAGAGTCGTGGAAGAATCATTCTATAGGCAGAAATCCAGGCTTTCTTGGTTGAAGAATGGTGACAGGAAAACTCCTTTTTTTCATGCTTCTATGGCAGCAAGAAGGGGAAGGAGCCCTTTCTGGCTAATATCTGCTGGTCACGGGTCGAATTAGAGTACTTCAACTTGGAAGCGGAAATCCTACCTTTTCTTTCTGCGTAAATCTGGTAAAAAAGCTCCCTTGCGGCTTTATAAGATTGCTTGAAAATCCGGGCATTTCGCTCCCTCCAAGTATTATATATGGTTTTCCAAAAAAAAGCAGTTTCGTAATAGAGCTAATGAGACCATGCCCCGGATAATGGTGCATCACCTACTCGGCCTCATCTTGCAAGGGCAAGGGGGATCCCCTGGCTAGGAGGGTATTCAGCAAGTGCTTCCAAATCTCCTCAACATAAGGGCAACGATTGATAGTTGAAACCTCTTTTTCAAGTCCCGGGGGACTCGTTGCTTGGTTCCGACCATTTCCGCTAAAGAAAAAGCCATTCCTGACAAAAGAAAAGTCAAAACAAAAGGTAGGCGGTCAGACCTAGGGCATGTAGCATAGAAAAACCTTCGCCCTTAGCGAAGGGCTTTCTGAAAGCTCCATTTGAAGCAGGTGCCTAAACAGATGATTCCAGTTCAACGAATTTTGGAAATGCTACCTCAAGAGAAGGGGGGCCTCTGGCCCGGAAGATGCCTTATATGGATAGGGTATATACTACTACGATTGTATCTATTCCCTGAGAGTCCCAATCTTCTTGAAAAAACGTGATACGCGGAACCTTGGTTCGTGAATTTTCCAGTTTGAATTCCTACATTTAGTATTTAGTAGTTTCATTCGACAGCAAAAATTCATGCTTTTGACGTAGCATCGGGTGTTCACTTGGAAAACCTTTCTATAGTGCCCCATTTCCTATGATATCCAAACCCGAAATATGGTGCTTTTGCTGTGCCATTGAGAAAGGAAAGCGCACTCAATCAATTACCATGCCGTGTCGTAAGACAAAAAGTCATCCGCAGGAGCTCTAAGCCACTTGCTTGATTGTAAGGAAGGAAAGGAGCGAAGCAACTCTCTTGACTATAAGGAAAGAGAGGAGTGAAAGCCACTTGCTTGACTATAAGGAAGGAAAGGAGCGAAGCAACTCTCTTGACTATAAGGAAAGAGAGGAGTGAAAGCCACTTGCTTGACTATAAGGTTGGAGAGGAGGTGACTTTCGCCTATCTATAAGGACAGTTGGAGTTGACGGTCCTAGTTCTGTTACAGTAAGAGCTCTTGCTGGAATGCCTTCACCACCAGATATTGCATCAAGAGCTTCTATTGCATCAACTTTTATTGAACACTATACAATTTCGAAAAAGAAGCTGCTTGCCCAAGAGGGATGTTGTTGAATAGACGGATTCTTGACCTCCGGCTTCTTCAGAGGGGGAAGGACGAAGAAGAGCTTAGTTGATAGGATAGAAGGAGGATTGCTTCTCTAATCTAACCCATACGTAGACGAAAGTAGCATTCAGGCATCAGTGGAGGCGCTAAGCGCTAAAAGTGAAGAAGCTTTGAAGCCGATCGAACACAGCGAGAGTAGCGGATTAGCGGCTGATCTTCTACCCGATCTATCTACCATATTGATGTATTAGGGAGACCGACTTCCTACGAGGGAAGAGAAAATTCACCAGTCCTATCGATTATCAAATCCCTCTACCTTTGTGAAAGACATCGAGCTTACACGTAAAGGAGAAAGGTACAAGTTCTGATTCAAAATGGAAGTTCCTGAGCTAGAAGGAATGGGATCAGGGCTGGGTAATAGACTGACTGTCAAGGAGTTTTAGCCACTCTCCTGTTAAGGAGAGGCGTGAAAGCCACTTGCTTGACTATAAAGTTGGAAAGGGGAAAAAGTAAGTTCCGTGTATCATTGAAAATGATAACATCTTACCATGCTTCGAGATCGTGCCCAGCACTCTCCTACTTTCTCTTTGATAACGATGTTCTAATATTATATAATAGCCATAAACGGAATCTTAAGAAGCAGAAAATCTTTCTGGAAAGAAGTAAGAAGCTGATTGTAATGTTGTAATGGCCAAAAGGTCAATTTCGATAAGAGCCAGTGCTTCCTCTCGAACAGAGCTCCTCGCAGAAATTCCAGATCATTGAAGAGGAATCAAAAATGCTTGTTTTCCTATCAAGTACCTGGATGTTTTCTTGTCCCTCAAGAGAATAAAGAGAGAACCTTCCTCTACTGGAGAAAATGAAAAAGAGAATCTCAGATTGGAAAAGCTAATTGTTGTCCTCCGGAGGTCGACTAAGGCTTATTAAACATGTAAGCGTCTGCCTATGCACATGTACAAGTTTTTTCCTGAATTAGCCGGCCGGCTACTAATAATGGGATAAGACCTTACTACTATATAGGATATGTTACCCTCTCTCCAGTGAGTGCAGTGAAGGACTCTCGCCTCACCCGCCCGTTTGACTTATGGCATCATCGACTTGCTTTTCAATCAAAGCGATTTCATAACCATAAAGAAAGACCTCTCTTTCGGGATCAGTCCCGTCCCTAGATGTAGTAGTCAATCAGCGGGACATTCAAAGAAGCTATGCACCTTCACTGAATGTTAATGAAAGAAAGCCCTTGAATCCTAATCTCATCTACTGAAAAGGGGGCCGGGCGTAGCACGTTCTTTTTTGGGACACATAGGCTATTACAGACGCATCAAAAAACACTTTTCGAAGCGCGGAATCCCAGAATGGAATCATTGCAGAAGAAAGGTATAAGGCTTGGGAACCGGAACAGGATTAAGCCTTGTTGCATGCAGATGAGTGTTTGCTGTCAGCCCCAATCCTTCGGTTTCCGGATTGGAATAAGGAGTTCCATGTTCATACTGACGCATCACTCTATGCCATTGGATGTATGTTGGCGCAAGAAGGGCCGCTTGATCACTCCATCTACTTTTAAAGTATACGACTTTCTGCTTGGGAATTATACAACCACCGAACCTTCTTTATCATGATTCGACCCATACCTCAGACCTAAGATCGAGCACCAGAGCTGCTCATAACAACGTACCAAAAAGAAGAATGCGAGAAGTTCATATTCTCCAGATTCGACTATAAACCAGGTAGTGAGGATGAAAAAAAGCATAAGCTACCTCGTTCGTGCTCCCGTCTTTCCCGCTGCCATCTTCGGTGGATGCGCCCCTTCACTTAAAGGCGGCCAAACCAACCCACTGAGCCAACCTTTTAGATTGAATAAAGTTACTAAGCTAGTCACCTCACCTCTCTTTCTTACCCGCCCTTATTAGTAGTAGGCAACCTTTCTTTCTCGCCTTTCTTCCAGCTTTTTCCAGATAAAGGTCTAATAGAGTTGCGCTTTCTTAGTACATTGCCTTTCATTACCAATCTGTCGTTTTACAGCACGAAGTTACCTGATGTTCGCTACTACTAATACTAATAAGGGCGGAGAGATGTTAACCTTTCGCTATTAGTAAGCACTCCCCTAGTTTTGACCTAATGAGCTTTCTTTACGTTGAGTTAATTAACCCGGCGGGTTCGCCTAGATGCCTAGTAAAGAACGAGCTGGTGGGAAAGAGCTGGAGATCATGAAAAGCATTTCCACACAAGGAGGCAGGCGACCGGGAAGCTTTGCTTCGTCAATGCCGACTACATGGGAACAGATGTTATATAGGTTGATTCTAATTCTTGCTGCCCGCTCGATTCCGAGGAATAAAGGGAGGGCTTGACCACAATTTCCCAAGTAAGAGATAGAATCTCACTAATTGGAAGGAAAAGGAGGGCTTCGATCCATTGTGATTCGCTTTCTTGGTATGGAGAGATCTCTGCCATAAAAGAGAGAGCTCCTAAGCCTTATTCTGCAGATCAAAGAGCGACGTAATTCCCCATTCATCCGAAATAGTATTTTAGTAAAGAAGAGAGGCATTCTGGGCCGACTACTACGACTACATGCCCATCTAGTGCAGTGGCTTGGAAGCAAGCTACCTTGACCATCTTCCGAAGTTCTAAATAATTTACTGATCAAAGGCTGTAAGGGCGGACTGCTCTACATTCAGCCACACCACAGTGACCCCGAAGCGATCTTCTTCTAGTTGCGGGACGAAATCCGACAGCCAATTGCTGGCTCTGAATAACCAGCCCAGCAATAAGCTCAATTGTTCCATAACTTGCTCCTCCATTTGCTGGGATGGGAAGTATAGATAGAAAGGCAGAAAAGGAGGCGTCGGCTCTGAAATGATGGAAGATTGAATCATTCCTTCATTCTATTCCGGCTATTCCTTTCCGGCGGGTGATTTATTCATGAGCTAGAGAGATAAGAGCTTCGATTCGCAGGCAGGATATAGAAATCGGGCACTATCTATATATAGTAGCTTCTAACTCCGCAACTAAACTAAAGGCTCTGGAACATAGTATACGCCTAGAACTGGTGATGCAGATAATGCGGTATCTGTTGGAATTGGAGCGAATCCAGATGCAATTTACCAAGTCAAAGCAAGGGGTTGAAAAAGCACCACAAGGGACGGGAACGACGTCCTGACTAAACAAGAGTTTCTTCAATAATGGCTTGGTCGAAAGTCGTAAAGAAGGCACCGGATAAGCAGCTAACATAAACTACTACCGTACAGCGCATCCCGTGGGCGGCCTTCAAAGGCTATCATTCGTAGGACGAGACGCTAACCTACGCCCGTACATTCCAACCTGCCTCCTTGGGACTTAGCTCTGAAGATGAATTCCCGGTTAGCCGATTACCTTGCCCGGTTAGGAGAACAGTTAGAAGTAGGAAAAGATGCCGACACCGAACAGTTAAAGAATTCTCCTTCGCTTCAAGACTGCCAGCCTATTCGCTTTGAGCCGAAGCAGACGCTGCCCATGGAGAGCCTTTTCCTTTGTGAACATGCCCATAAGACAGGACAAAAAAGCCCAAAATTGGGCTTCTAGACGCCTTACAATAAAGAAGCCCCGGCCCCTCGGTGTCTTACACGTCTTCTTCGACCCTGCCGAAG